GAGTAATAGGCTCTTTCGCCGTTCAAGAATTCTTGTTTAGGCAGTTCATATCATCCACACATAGTGATCTAAGATTTCAATCCTTCCATGTTTCAGCAGTAGCATATTGTTCCATGGAGCTAAGGCCAAAAAGATGGAAGAAACAAGTGTTTCCACGACTCTACCATCCGGCCAATTCTGTTCCACTTAATCCCCTTTTCATGGGCACATATCTTTACGGCTAAGGAATGGGGAATCTTTCTCCTGTTACATGAATCAAATGTTGCATTTCATCCGGGAAAAGCCATCTCTTTCTCAACAATGTCTTTGTCATTTGATCCAATAGCGTTCCGTTAGATAGGAACAGATTTGATAAATACTGATAACTCTCGGATAGAGTATTAGAACGGAAAGATCCATTAGATAATGAACTATTGGTTCTAAACCATCTCTGGCGATGAATCAACAATTCGAAGTGCTTTTCTTGCGTATTCTTGATGAACCAGCGTTTATATATAGATGTAGGAGGATTTGTTTGGGAAGCAATAAGCCCCTTTGACATCTCTTCATCTGCAAAGAATTCTCGACGTGAAAACACAGAGACAGAGGGCTGATCTTTGAATAGGGAAAAGAATGGATCCGCAGGGTCCCAAATGAATTGGCTTGTTCGAAAAAAGCCTTGTTCTTTGGAAGATCTATCTCGTGTCTGGCACTGCATGGTTCCACTCTGCAAGAACTCCGAATCATTCTCTTGAAGCTCATCCTCTTTATGATAAATGATCCATTTGCCCCGAAATGACCCAGTCCAATAGGGAAATCCCAATTCAGTGGGCCTTTCGATACAATCAAATAGATTGCCACAAGGGCGCCATATTCTAGGAGCCCAAACTATGTGATTGAATAAATCCTCCTCTATCTGTTGCGGATCGAGGGCCCCTTCCCCTTCTTCAAACTCCGATTCGTATTTTTCATATAGAAATCTCTGATCAACGATAGAACAAGATCCATTTTGCATCATATCTAACTGATTCCTTGGTTCGGACCGAAGAAGTAATGTTACTCGATTATTATCAAACTGACTGCAATATTTTTCTGTCCGTGAGGATCCCGCCAGAGCCAGAGCGCCTTCTACTTCTAATAGTAATAATAGTAATAGGCCATGAACTAGATCAGAATCATTCTCAACGAATCCATAAGAAGTGATCCAATTTTTTTCATCGTGTCTGGATGAAGACCAAAGATCTTGAGCGACCGATCCGGCAGAACAACTCAAAAGATAAAGAAGTATCGTTAATTTCTTCATGCTCGTTCCAAGTTCGAAGTACCATTTGTACAAATAAGAATCCCCTCCCTTACATGATTTCTTCTTCATATAGATAGATATAGGATCTATGGGGCAATTACTTAGAAGTACATTTTGTGTAACAGCCCTTCCTATCTGATAGAAAAGGATCCCATGATCCTGAACCGATCTTATCTGGGATCGAAAATCCCAAGTTTTTCTATGAAGAGCTGATCTAATTGTATTAGTTTCTATAATGAATTTCTTCTGTGTAATACTAATCGATAGGGCCTCATTAATAAGTGCTACAAGATCTCGCGCATTGGAACCCATGGTTATGGACCCGAATCCGTTAGTATGGAACATCTTCTTTTCCAAGTGAAATCCCCTAGTATATGAAAGAATGAAAAAGTGCTTTCGTTGTTGTGGAAGAAGAAGCCTTCGTATCTTAATGCATGTATTTAATTTATTCGGAGCTATTAGAGCGGGATCCACTTTTTGGGGAATATGAGTCGAAGCAATAACAAGAATCTTTCCAGTGGAACATCTTTCACAATCCCTGGAGAGATAGTTCTCTAATAGACCGAGGGATAAGTAATTCGACTCATTCACATGCAGATCATGAATGTTTGGAATCCATATTATGCAAGGAGACATTGCTTTTGCTAATTCGAATTGAAGGGTGATATCAAATCGGTCTATTTTCGGCGTCATATACATAGTTAGCACATTCGTCATAGTTAGCAGCTCCGTATCAATATCAAGGTCATCATCAATATCGTCACTATCATCAATATCGATATCGTCACTATCATCAATATCGATATCATCAATAAGATAACCCTTAGGCTTGTCATCCAGGAACTTGTTCGGAAATACCGTAATGAAAGGAACATAGGAGTTTGTCGCTAGGTATTTGACCAAACAGGATCGTCCAGTTCCTATAGAACCTATCACTAAAATACCTCTAGAAGGGGATAGGGCTAAGCGGAGCGAAAAGGGTTTTCCATGAGGAGATGGGGAATGAAAACTATTAGCCCCACACGAGGTTTGTGAATAAGTGATTGTCTGATAATGAGCAAGGAATATCCGTCTTTCTGCTAAACAGGATCTATTGAACTCATAATTCATTAGATCCTTTTTATGAATGTCAACTAAGTATCGTAAGGAAATTGATCCCGGTTGTTCAATCATTTGATAACCAGAGTCATTCTTTGATAAATGATCACTATGAGTCAG